CTCTGATCTTTCTAGAGGCATATTGGGCACTGCTTCTTTGATTACAGCAACAATAACGTCACCAATATGAGCATATCGACGATTACTAGCTCCTATGATTCGAATACACATCAATTTTCGAGCCCCACTGTTGTCCGCTACATTTAAAAGGGTTTGAGGTTGAATCATATCATTATTTTTTTATCGTTTCTTTCAATGCAAAGAAAGGGCAAAAAAAGAAAGAAATATTTTTTGTCCAGAAAAAAAGGCCTGCGGTTTTTTGTTTTTTTATAAAAAAGACTCCTTTCCTTTGGTTGCACATCCCTATTCTGCAAAAAGGAATTGAGTTCGTATAGGCATTTTGGACGCAGCGATTGAAATAGCTTCTCTGGCTACAATTTCTGATACTCCACCCATTTCATAAAGTATTCGACCCGGTTTAACGACAGATACCCAATATTCGGGAGATCCCTTCCCCGAGCCCATACGCGTTTCCGTAGGTCTTAATGTAACAGGTTTGTCTGGAAATATACGTACCCATATTTTTCCACCACGACGCGCATATCGTGTCATTGCTCGTCGCCCTGCTTCTATTTGTCTAGATGTGATCCAGGCGGGTTCAAGTGCCTGAAGAGCATATCTACCGAAACTAATATGATTGCCTCGGTAAGATATTCCCTTCATTCTTCCTCTATGTTGTTTACGGAATTTGGTTCTTTTGGGGTTATAGTTGATGGTTGTTTGTTATTCTCAATTCCATCTCTACTGCAGAACCGGACATGAGAGTTTCTTCTCATCCAGCTCCTCGCGAATGAAATGATTCCATAATATTACGAATATGTATTGAATTTATAATCGACTTAATCATAGGATTTTTTGAGATCTAATCTGTCACGTAAAAATTTATATATCTTGGGCTTTATCTACAACTGGAAATATACCTCTAGAATATATAATTTTTTTACGAATCTTTATTTTGACCTTTATTGAATCCAAAAAACTTAGCAATCCAATAAGGCCTTCGCGGGCGAATATTCACTCTTTCAATATCTGTTTAATTCGTAGGGTCAGTCCTTGACCTCTCAGAAAAAAAGGAATAGGTTCCTGGTTCTTTCCGCCATCCCACCTAATGAATCATTAGGATTCGTTTTCAATGGAATCTTCTGCAGTCATAGGTTCCGTCGTTCCCATCACTTCTTGGTTAATGGCTAGGCCTGAACTCTGCAACGGAGCTCCTAATTCAATTTGTTGTTTCTGAGTCAATCTACTCAGTCTTTATTGACTCGAAGCTCTCTTTTATTTTTATTTATTTTTCCTATGAACCGGATTCATTTAATGATTAATTATGATTATGGCCGAATCCATATTGATGCTTTATTACACTGCCTTTGTATGAGATTATTCATAGACCATACATATTGGAATAATATATCGTTGATATTCTCCTTCTCTCTTTCTCTCCCCCTTCCATTTATCCACATCCTTTTTTTTTATTTCATATCACAATCCACGATCAGATTGGTTTTTATTTTATGTATATGTAATATTAAAAAGATTTCAGTTGCTACAACGATATGATCAATACATCATATATTGACTGTTTCTTTGGATCCCGATAATACGAAGCAATGAGCTGGTTATTAGTTACATAGTTCTTAGTTCAGACTAGGGGACCGTCCTTTCCTTTTTTAATCTAATCTAAACTAAAAAAACCAACGAGTCACACACTAAGCATAGCAATTATACCAAAGGGTCAATCTAATTTTTATTTAACCCTATAGAATTAAAAGATTTGAAATTGATCATTTTAGATTAAAGGGAAAAAAAATGAAAGGTTTTATTTTTTTGTCCTGTGCTAGATAGAAAAGTAAAAGAAGAAATCTTTGATTATTTCTCGTCTGCAAATATCCAAATTTTTATGCCTAATACCCCATAAATAGTCCGAACTGTATACGAACAATAATCAATTTTAGCTCGAATGGTTTGTAGGGGAACCCTACCTTCTCTGATCCATTCGACACGTGCTATTTCTTTTCCGTCAATACGTCCTGCAATTTGTACTTGAATTCCTTTTGTATCTGCTTGTTCAGTTAATTCAATAGCTTTTTTCATTGCCTTTCGAAATGAAACTCTATTTTTTAATTGCCCAGCTATAAATTCCGCAAGAATATTAGGGTCTCCATAGGGTTTTGCAATTCGTGTAATAGCAATGTTGAGTTTTCGGTTCACAGAATTAAAACCTTTTTGTACATTGATCTGTAATTCTTCAATTCCTCTCGGTTTACCCTCTATTAACCATTTTGGAAATCCCATATAGATTATGACCTGGACCAAGTCGATTCTTTTTTTAATCTCTATACGCGCAATTCCCTCTACACCTGAAGATATTCTCATATTTTTTTGTACATAATTCTTGATACAATCCCGTATTTTTTGATCTTCCTGTAGACCCTCAGAATAACTTTTTGGTTGTGCAAACCAAAGGGAATGGTGCTTTTGGGTTGTACCAAGTCTAAAACCAAGTGGATTTATTTTTTGTCCCATACACCCTCGCCTTCTTCGCTTTCTTCATTAGCCCATTTTAGTCTTTCGTGCTCTACCATACATAGATACCTCTCTCTAACATCCGTATATTTATCTATATATACATATCCAGTTTTTCTTAACCATATGAAATAGTCTTGATCTTTAGATATATCTTTCAATACAATAGTTATATGACAGGTGGGTCTTTTGATCGGATAACTACGTCCTCGAGCTCGAGGCTTTAACTTTTTCACGATAGTCCCCTCGTTGACTTCGGCTTGACTAATGATTAAATCTGTTTCCTTGAAACCCATATTGTGACTAGCATTTGCTGCTGCCGAATAAACCAATTTAAAAATAGGGTAACATGCTCGATAAGGCATGAGTTCTAGTATCATAAGTGTTTCCTCGTAGGAACGCCCACGAATCTGATCGATCACTCTTCGTGCTTTGTGAGCAGACATACATATATGTTGACCTAAAGCGGATACTTCCACATCTGGGTCCCTCTTTATCATAAGGTTAACCTCCCACCAATGAACGACGAGCACCCATATTCACTTTATTATTATTAACATTAACGACGAGATTTATTATCGCTTCTCGCATGTCCCCGGAAATTTAGAGTAGGTGCAAATTCTCCCAATTTGTGACCCACCATACGATCTGTTATATAAATAGGCAGATGGTCTTTTCCATTATGAATAGCAATTGTATGGCCGATCATTGTGGGTATAATGGTAGATGCCCGGGACCAAGTTACTATTATTTCTTTTTCTCCTCTTATGTTGAGCTTTTCAATTTTTCCTAATAAATGATTAGCAACAAAAGGATTTTTTTTTAGTGAACGTGTCACAGCTAATTACTCCTATCTTTTTTTCTTTTGTAAAGACGAAGAAACATATTCTCGATTTTATCTCCTATTTAGTACGTCGACGAAGAATCAAACTATCACTATATTTATTCCTTTTTCTACTTCTTCTTCCAAGCGCAGGATAACCCCAAGGGGTTGTGGGTTGTTTTCTACCAATTGGGGCCCTTCCTTCACCACCCCCATGGGGATGGTCTACAGGGTTCATAACTACCCCTCTTACTACAGGACGCTTACCTAGCCAACGTTTAGATCCGGCTCTACCCAAACTTTTCTGGTTCACCCCAACATTACCCACTTGCCCGACTGTTGCTGAGCAGTTTTTGGATATCAAACGGACCTCCCCAGACGGTAATTTTAATGTGGCCGATTTACCCTCTTTTGCAATCAGTTTCGCTACAGCACCTGCTGCTCTAGCTAATTGTCCACCCTTTCCAAGTGTGATTTCTATGTTATGTATGGCCGTGCCTAAGGGCATATCGGTTGAAGTAGATTCTTCTTTTTGATCAATCAAAACCCCTTCCCAAACTGTACAAGCTTCTTCCAAAGCATACGGCTTTCTGGATGTATATAATGATATCTAGACAGATGGATCTTATATGAATCGTATGATGAAGTACCACATGAGTGGATATATAGGAATCCAAATCTGCCGAATCACTCATGTTATGATCTTCTACATCCTAGGTCTCCCCGTTCCATCATCTGGCTTATGTTCTTCATGTAGCATTCAGACCGAATGACTCTATGAAATTACGTCGATACTTCCACATATTACGGGTAACGTAGGAGACATCTCTATTTTTCCCCGGGGGTAGAATTACCACTGCTTAGCTTTCAATTCGCCTCTGACCATCAAATGAAATGTGAATAACCCGTCCTCCTCTCTTTGAAACAAGGGGCGCTTCCGGTTCTGTCGGTGCTTCAAACAATTTTGTCTTCTCCATATTACCATATCTCTAGAGTCAATAATTTTATATGAGGAACTACTGAACTCAATCACTTGCTGCCGTTACTCTTCAGTTTTCTGTTGAGGTCTATCCCGTAGAGGTACTCAAATTGGATCAGTGATTGATTTCTAGGTTTCGTCGTAAACCTAATTGGTTACTTCCAATTACGTAAATCAATGGTTCAAACCGCACTCAAAGGTAGGGCATTTCCCATTGAGATAGGAACTTCTGTACCAGAAACAATGGTATCTCCAATTATAGCCCCTCTGGGATGTAAAATATATCTCTTCTCACCATCCCCATAGTGTATGAGACAAATGTATGCATTTCGGTTGGGGTCGTATTCTATGGTTACGATTCTACCAGATATGTCTTTTTCATTCCGTCGAAAATCTATTTTACGGTATAGACGCTTATGACCTCCCCCTCTATGCCTTGCGGTAATGATGCCTCTGGCATTACGACCTTTACCACAATGACGCTGTCCAGAGATCAAATTATTTCGTGAATTGGATTTCACTTGACTGTCTACGGCCCCATTGCGTGTGCTCGGAGTAGAAGTTTTGTATAAATGTATCGCCGTGTTATTAAGTATTTTTTTTTTTAGTTCTTTTCTTTCTAAGAGGTGGAATAGAATAACCCGGTTGAAGCGTAATGATCATACGTTTGTAATGCATTGTATGTCCCATAGGTCCCATTCTTCTACCCTTTCCCGGGAGTCGATGACTATTCATAGCTATTACCTTGACACCAAAGAAGAGTTCGACCCAATGCTTTATTTCTGTCCTAGTTGATCCTGATTCGACATTAGAAGTATATTGATTGTTCCCCAATAACCGAATACTTTTGTCTGTAAATACTGCATATTTGATTCCATCCATAAATCCATTTTCTTCCCTATGAGTTCCAGTATTGATAAGAATTCTAGTTCTTACTGTTCATATGTTATGGTATGAATATACCATACCAATTCGTTATGTATGGATGATGAGATTCCATTGATACAGAGCCAATTCCAATAGACTTATTGAACGTTCCCATTGGCGTGCATCCAGCAGGAATTGAACCTACGAATTTGCCAATTATGAGTTGGGCGCTTTAACCATTCAGCCATGGATGCTTAACAGGGATCATCGTACATCGTGAATAACCAAATTCCAATTGAAATGAAATCTTTAGGAGGAATCAATGAAACAGGAATCAATGAAACGACATCAATTCAAATCCTGGATCTTCGAATTGAGAGAGATATTGAGAGAGATCAATAATTCTCACTATTTCTTAGATTCATGGACCAAATTCGATTCAGTGGGATCTTTCACTCACATTTTTTTCCACCAAGAACGTTTTATGAAACTCTTTGACCCCCGAATTTGGAGTATCCTCCTTTCACGCGATTCACAGGGTTCAAAAAGCAATCGATATTTCACGATCAAAGGTGTAGTACTGCTTGTAGTAGCGGTCCTTATATATCGTATTAACAATCGAAATATGGTCGAAAGAAAAAATCTCTATTTGATGGGGCTTCTTCCTATACCTATGAATTCCATTGGACCCAGAAATGATACATCGGAAGAATCTTTTTGGTCTTCCAATATTAATAGGTTGATTGTTTCGCTCCTCTATCTTCCAAAAGGGAAAAAGATCTCTGAGAGTTGTTTCATGGATCCGAAAGAGAGTACTTGGGTTCTCCCAATAACGAAAAAGTGTAGAATGCCTGACTCTAACTGGGGTTCGCGGTGGTGGAGGAACCGGATCGGAAAAAGGTGGAATTCTAGTTGTAAGATATCTAAGGAAACCGTAGCTGGAATTGAGATCTCATTTAAAGAGAAAGATATCAAATATCTGGAGTTTCTTTTTGTATCCTATACGGATGATTCGATCCGCAAGGACCATGATTGGGAATTGTTTGATCGTCTTTCTCTGAGAAAGAAGCGAAACATAATCAACTTGAATTCGGGACAGCTATTCGAAATCTTAGTGAAACACTGGATTTGTTATCTCATGTCTGCTTTTCGTGAAAAAAGACCAATTGAAGTAGAGGGTTTCTTCAAACAACAAGGAGCTGAGTCAACTATTCAATCAAATGAGATTGAACATGTTTCCCATCTCTTCTCGAGAAACAAGTGGGGTATTTCTTTGCAAAATTGTGCTCAATTTCATATGTGGCAATTCCGCCAAGATATCTTCATTAGTTGGGGAAAGAATCTGCACGAGTCGGATTTTTTGAGGAACGTATCGAGAGAGAGTTGGATTTGGTTAGACAATGTGTGGTTGGTAAGCAAGGATCGGTTTTTTAGCAAGGTACGGAATGTATCGTCAAATATTCAATATGATTCCACAAGATCTATTTTCGTTCAAGTAACGAATTCTAGCCAATTGAAAGGATCTTCTGATCAATCCAGAGACCCTTTCGATTCGATTAGTAATGAGGATTCCGAATATCACACATTGATCAATCAAAGAGAGATTCAACAACAAAAAGAAAGATCGATTCTTTGGGATCCTTCCTTTCTTCAAACGGAACGAACAGAGAGAAAATCAGACCGATTCCCGAAATGCCTTTCTGGATATTCCTCAATGTCCCGGCTATTCACGGAACGTGAGAAGCAGATGAATAATCATCTGCTTCCGGAAGAAATAGAAGCAATTCTTGGGAATTCTACAAAATCAATTCGTTCCTTTTTCTCTGACAGATGGTCAGAACTTCATCTGGGTTCGAATCCTACTGAGAGGTCCACTAGAGATCATAAATTGTTGAAGAAAGAACAAGATTTTTCTTTTGTCCCTTCCAGACGATCGGAAAATAAAGAAATGGTTGATATATTCAAGATAATTACGTATTTACAAAATACCGTCTCAATTCATCCTATTTCATCAGATCCGGGATGTGATATGGTTCCGAAGGATGAACCGGATATGGACAGTTCCAATAAAATTTCATTCTTGAACCAAAATCCTTTTTTTTCTTTATTTCATCTATTCCATGACCGAAACAGGGGGGGGTACACGTTACACCGCGATTTTGAATCAGAAGAGAGATTTCAAGAAATGGCAGATCTATTCACTCTATCAATAACCGAGCCAGATCTGGTGTATCATAAGGGATTTTCCTTTTCTATTGATTCCTACGGGTTGGATAAAAAAAAATTATTGAATGAGGTATTCAACTCC